TAATTATCAAAATGAAAAAATTGACGATAATAACTATAAGTATACGAAAGAACCTTTTTTTTGTAATTCCTATGATGCAATTGGAGCTTATCGGCAGAAAAGAATTCATTTAGATAGTCCTTTGTGGCTTCGGTGGCGACTAGATCAACGCGTTATTACTTCAAGAGAAGCCCCCATCGAAGTTCACTATGAATCTTTGGGTACCTATCATGAGATTTATGGACACTATCTAATAGTACGAAGTATAAAAAAAAAAATTCTTTGTATATACGTTCGAACCACTGTTGGTCATATTTCGCTTTATCGGGAAATCGAAGAAGCTATACAAGGTTTTTGCCAGGCCTGTTCGTAGATACCTAATCCCTAATCATATGGTATCCAAGCTAAGTAATTCTATGACACCAGTGTGAATTTAGGACTCTTCAGTTCAACTGGGACCTTGGCTCCTGAATTTCTACGCGAATCAAGATCGAGAAAAGGAAGTTTTCCAATCATTAACTCAAACCCACTGTTGAACCTCACTCAGCGCAATATGGAGGTACTTATGGCAGAACGGGCCAATCTGGCCTTTCATAATAAAGTGATAGATGGAACGGCTATTAAACGACTAATTAGTAGATTAGTAGATCACTTCGGAATGGCATATACATCACACATCCTAGATCAAGTAAAGACTCTGGGGTTCCGGCAAGCCACTGTTACATCCATTTCATTAGGAATTGATGATCTTTTAACAATACCTTCTAAGAGATGGCTAGTCCAAGATGCTGAACAACAAAGTTTGATTTTTGAAAAACACCACCATTATGGGAATGTACACGCCGTAGAAAAATTACGACAATCTATTGAGATATGGTATGCTACAAGTGAATATTTGCGACAAGAAATGAATCCTAATTTTAGGATGACCGATCCTTTAAATCCAGTCTATATGATGTCCTTTTCGGGAGCTAGAGGAAATGCATCTCAAGTACACCAATTAGTAGGTATGAGAGGATTAATGTCGGATCCACAAGGACAAATGATTGATTTACCTATTCAAAGCAATTTACGTGAAGGATTGTCTTTAACAGAATATATCATTTCTTGTTACGGGGCCCGCAAAGGTGTTGTGGATACTGCTGTACGAACATCGGATGCTGGATATCTTACACGCAGACTTGTTGAAGTAGTTCAACACATTGTTGTACGTAGAACAGATTGTGGCACCACCGAAGGGATTTCTGTGAGTCATCGAAATGGGATGATGCCAGAAAGAATTTTTATCCAAACATTGATTGGCCGTGTATTAGCAGACAATATATATATAGGCCCGCGATGTATTGCCATTCGAAATCAAGATATTGGGATTGGACTTGTCAATCGATTCATAACCTTTCAAACGCAACCAATATCTATCCGAACCCCCTTGACTTGTAAGAGTGCGTCTTGGATCTGCCGATTATGTTATGGCCGGAGCCCTACTCATGGCGACTTGGTCGAATTGGGAGAAGCTGTAGGTATTATTGCGGGTCAATCTATTGGGGAGCCTGGTACTCAACTAACATTAAGAACTTTTCATACCGGTGGAGTATTCACAGGGGGTACTGCAGAACATGTACGAGCCCCTTCTAATGGAAAAATAAAATTCAATGAGGTTTTGGTTCATCCTACACGTACACGCCATGGACATCCCGCCTTTCTATGTTATATAGACTTATATGTAACTATTGAGAGTGAAGATATTATACATAACGTAACTATTCCACCCCAAAGTTTTATTTTAGTTCAAAATGATCAATATGTAGAATCAGAGCAAGTAATTGCTGAGATTCGCGCGGGAACATCTGCTTTTAGTTTTAAAGAAAAAGTGCGAAAACATATTTATTCTGACGCTGAGGGAGAAATGCACTGGAGTGCCGATGTATACCATGCAGCCGAATTTACATATAGTAACGTACATCTCTTACTAAAAACAAGTCATTTATGGATATTATCAGGAGGTTTGTGCAGATCCAGTGTAGTCCCTTTTTCACTCCACAAAGATCAAGACCAAACGAACGTTCATTTTTTTTCTGCGGAAGGAAAAAGTATTTCTATCCTTAATACAGTCAATAATACTCAAGGAAAAGACAAATTCTTTCGTTTGGGTCTTTCTGATAAAAAAGAAAGCAGTAGTCCCAATTATTCAGAATTTAATCGAATCGTATATACAGGTCATTCGAATCTCCTATTTCCTTCTATTCTGCACAAGAATTCTGATTTATTGGCAAAGAGGCGAAGAAATAGATTCATCATTCCATTCCAATGGATTCAAGAACGAGGGACGGAAATGGAAATAATGCCTTGTTCCAATATTTCTATTGAAATACCGATAAATGGTATTTTTCGTAGAAATAGTATTCTTGCTTATTTTGATGATCCTCAATACAGAAGAGAGAGTTCGGGAATTGCTAAATATGGGACTATAGGATTGCATTCAATCCTCAAAAAAGTGGATTTGATTGAGTATCGAGGGGTT